TTACAATGGAAGCTTTTGTATTTTATTTTTTCATAAAATGGAACTCTTGTAACTAAATAGTTCGGACTTCAACCCCAAGATAGAATTAAAATAACAAAAATTCTTTCTAAATTAGAATTATAAAGATATATTTCTTGAGTTATTTTCCCGTTCAAATATAAGATTTATTTTGGATCATTTAAAATTCACGCATTATTCGTATATAATATCCACCTAAATTCGAAAAGGTGCTTTTAACAATTGGGTTGAAAGCAAGGAGGATATATAGTGATTCAGAGAAATAATGATTTAGAAAGTTAGAAGATTTAAACTTAATAAATTAGTTTCAACAACCCAGTGATTTTGACTAAAGATCCTATATCCGCTCTTCTTCTATAGTAGAAATAGAAAAAGCGGAAATAAATAAAAAAAAGACAAAACCTTTATTATTTATTATTGTGACAGGTGGGTGATGGGGAAAATAAGAATCCCCACCCCGAAAATAAAAAAACATATTAAAAAGAAAGGTGAACCCTTGTGTCTTGTCTTTATTCTTAAAAAAAAAAGACCTTTTTTAGAATTCAGTAGACAAAACCGATCAGTTCAAAACAGTAGAGAATATAAATCGTTACTTTTATATTCAATTATTTATATATATAAATAAATATTTAAATTCAATTATATCAATTATATTATAATAATTGATAATAATCATAAAAATAATCATAAAAGAAATTAGCTCATTTTTCGAGTTAGGACGATTCAGATTATTCCAAGGTTTTATTATTTATTTGTTGTACAAAAAAACTTTTTGAATTCCCAGTAGAAAGAGATTTCGCTAATGAAAAAGCTTTCAACGCTGCCCAATATCCCTTTCTTTTCCAAACATTTTTTCGAATACGCTTTTTTGATATAGAAGTACGTTTTTTTGGAACTGCCATTCACAAATAAAAAAGGTTATTCAGTGCTATAATTGGATGTGAAAGACATCTATTGTTCAGAACCAATTGTTCTTTACTATATCATTATCTATTTATTTATTCTATAGATTATATCTACTACCTTGATAAAAAAAATATATATATAGATATGTGAAAATAGCATAAAATATTACTAGAACAAAAAAAAAGAAAAAAGCTTTCTGCTTATATCTCTGTTTATTTTATTTTCGTCATGCTACATTTATATTTATGCATGAAAAATATATTGAAAAGTTTAAGAACCAAACCTTTACCTACCTAATGTAATGAAAGACAATTAATAGGTTCCCCAATGAACAATGAAAATGAACTCGTTACTGAGTCTAACTAAACAAACTAAAATAACTAGTTCTTATTTTATTGGTTCAATTATGGGCCACCCTCTAATTCATATGAAAATCAAGTACAGTTTTTGTGGTGTAATTCTTTATTCTTGATCTATTAAATTATTGTAATACATAATAATAATTGAAATTTTCATTTTTTGTAGCTTCATAAAAATCTTACTTAATAAAAGTAATTATTTATTTTTCACTAGTAACTTGGTTATATCATTTGACCACTTCTAACTTCTTGATTTGAATATTTTTGAAGTATTTGGGAAAGATTCAGAACCATTAACAATAGAAAATTGTATTTAAGTTTTAAATATCTTGATCTTTTTATTGCACCCTTTCAAAAGATATAAGAGCCGGTGAATCAGAACCAATTAATTAAGAATAAAAAAAGTTTTTTTTTCTATTTATTTATGGAACATACATATCAATATTCATGGATCATACCTTTCGTTCCACTTCCAGTTCCTATTTTAATAGGAGTGGGACTTCTCCTTTTTCCGACGGCAACAATAAAGCTTCGCCGTATGTGGGCTTTTCCTAGTATTTTATTTTTAAGTATAGTTATGCTTTTGTCGGTCGATCTATCTATTCAGCAAATAAATAGAAGTTCTATCTATCAATATGTATGGTCTTGGACCATCAATAATGATTTTTATTTCGAATTCGGCCACTTTATTGATCCACTTTCTTCTATTATGTCAATATTAATCACTACTGTTGGAATTTTGGTTCTTATTTATAGTGACAATTATATGTCTCATGATCAAGGATATTTGAGATTTTTTGCTTATATGAGTTTTTTCAATAGTTCAATGTTGGGATTAGTTACTAGTTCTAATTTGATACAAATTTATATTTTTTGGGAATTAGTTGGAATGTGTTCTTATCTATTAATAGGTTTTTGGTTCACACGACCTATTGCAGCAAATGCTTGTCAAAAAGCGTTTGTAACTAATCGTGTAGGGGATTTTGGTTTATTATTAGGAATCTTAGGCCTTTATTGGATAACAGGCAGTTTCGAATTTCAGGATTTGTTCGAAATAGTCAATAACTTGATTTATAATAATGAGGTTAATTTTTTACTTGTTACTTTGTGTGCCTTTCTATTATTTGCCGGCGCAATTGCTAAATCTGCGCAGTTCCCCCTTCATGTATGGTTACCTGATGCTATGGAGGGTCCTACTCCTATTTCAGCTCTTATAC